GGGGGGTGTTTCCTTTCAAGATTCATCGATTAGAATCCTATTTTTATTATATAGCCTTTTATTTTTTAGTTAAAACTAACTATAACTATTGTTCTTATCCAAATTCTCTTGTTTTCATCTCAATCTTACCGAGGATTCTCTCTAAAGAAAAGAGATTCTAAATAGAATTCTCATTTTTTTATCTTGTGCACAAATACCCCACAATACCGACGTAAATTAGATATTGGGGTTGGGTTAGTTGGAGTTTTTAAGCATACTCGTGCCATGATACAAAATTCACTAGAATTGGGTATACCAAAAAAGGAAAGTATAATTAACTCGTTGATTTCGGACAGGAAAAGAGGAAAATTCCATATAAATTTTTCCACGAAGAGTTATGAAGAAAAATTAGTTTGTTTATCCACAACTGGAAAAAGATCAATTGGGTCCGTTGAAATGAAATATTTTTTTGCTTTGATATTCTATTTAAAACGATCCCCATGAATGCGCTTATAGACTTATAGGAATGATTGTCTTTTGATGAAACAATCAGTCAGTTAAAAAAATAACGAGGAAATTCAAAATCAAAAAAGAAATTCAAAATCAAAAAATTGTATCATTTTTTGATTTTGAATTTGATAGGGCTCTAGGGCTATACGGGCTCGAACCGTAGACCTTCTCGGTAAAACAGATCAAACTTCTTATTATCAAAATGATCTGAACTGTTTCAAAGACCCAACATGCATTTTTTGTGCATTGGGCTCTTTCATTAACTGATAGAAATATCAGCTAGTCCGCCATTTTTATTTTTCACAGAAAAATAAGGAGATGGCTCCATGTGCTCTGAGTCATTTTGTGGATTCAGACTCAGGAACACTACCAAAGTTTTTCAAGGGGGGTTATCTTGACGTAGGTCTGCTTCTGGCCTATATTAACCTAAGTGAAATGAAGTCTCTATCGCTCTACTTAAAAATCAAATATGAAACTTCATACACCTTAAAGTTCATAGTACGAAAAGAGATTTTTTTGAGGCCCTGCTACTCAGCCTAGCATTGAATAGACTGTGTATTCACCTTATCAATATATCAAATCAACGATGGGGTCTGTTTGGCACCTAACTGGCACCTAAATCCGACCGAATCCTTGTCAGGCTATTGTTCTCTTCTTCCCTCAAAGTTATGGAGTAAGACATAGATTTCTCAATAAGATCAAAATTTTTGATTGCATGATGTACTCCCCTGAAAAACATTGGCGCGCGTGTAAACGAGGTGCTCTACCAACTGAGCTACAGCCCTTAGTGCTTGTAATACATATTTTATTATGTATATAATTTCTTGTCAAGATGCATATTCTTAAGATGACTATTCCATGATCCAAGATCGTATTAATAAGTATTGCTTCTAAGTAATATGATATTTATAATTCATCGATGGGATGAATCCCTTTTGGTTTTCTTTGTGAAGATAAATGACCTACTTAACTCAGCGGTTAGAGTATCGCTTTCATACGGCGGGAGTCATTGGTTCAAATCCAATAGTAGGTAGAACTTATTAGATACCATTGACCGCGGTATCTAATAAGTTTTTATACCCATTTTATTTTAGTTATATTTATTTTGTATCTTTTCTATTTCTTTTTCGTTGCATCAAAATCTGATTGCGCTTGATTGTATTTACTCGAAGAATCAAGTCAAACAAAACAACCACATTTAGGGTATAGAAATCGATGATTATTCGGACGCACCGGCTGGTTATGAAATGGCATTGATAGCCTCTACTCGTGTCCTAGCTCGTCGGAGAGCTAGATTTGCCTCAATTGTTTGTCTCTTTCCTTCAGCTTTTCTAAAAGTATCTTCCGCTATTTCAAGAGTTTGCTGAGCTTCTTCTGGATCGATGTCACCACTTTTCTCTGCATCATTTACTAAAACAGTGATCTCATTATTACCTATTCTAGCAAAACCGCCCATCAGAGCCATCGTTAGCCATTGGTCGTTAAGGCGTATTCTCAAAATACCTATATCTACTGCTGTGGCAATAGGAGCATGATTTGGTAATACGCCAATTTGTCCATTATTAGTACATAAAATGATTTCTTTCACTTCCGAATCCCAAACTATTCGATTAGGGGTCAGTACACAAAGATTTAAGGTCATTTCTTCACATTGCTCTCCATTTCTAAGTTAATAGCCTTCGCCGTAGCTTCATCGATGTTACCTACCAAATAAAAGGCCTGTTCAGGAAGACTATCTAATTCTCCGGAAAGGATTAATTGAAAGCCTCTAATTGTTTCTGTTAAACCAACATATTTTCCCGGAGAACCCGTAAATACTTCTGCTACGAAAAAAGGTTGTGATAAAAAACGCTCGATTTTTCGCGCTCTTGCTACGGTTAAACGATCTTCTTCGGATAATTCGTCCAATCCAAGAATAGCTATAATATCTTGAAGTTCTTTGTAACGTTGTAAAGTTTGCTTAACCAGTTGTGCAGTTTCATAATGTTCTTCACCAACGATCCGGGGTTGT